GACGAAACGTATAACTTGTACAAATCTTTCCATTTTCCAAGTCGATACGATCCCTTCGTCCGTAGAACTAGTTTCTCGATCGCAGACATTTCTGGAACACCCCTAACAGAGGGACAAAGAGTGCATTTTGAAAGAACTTGTTGTCAACCTCTTTCAGCTAGGAATCTATCGGATTCAGAAGAGAAGAACTTGCATCAGTATCTCAATTCAAACATGGGTTTGATTCCCACTCCATGTTCTGAGAAAGATTTACCATGCAAAAAGAGGAAAAAACGGCGTCTTTGTCTAAAGAAATGCCTTGCGAAAGGGCAGATGTATAGAACCTTTCAACAAAGGGCTCTTTCAACTCTCTCAAAATCGAATCTATTCCAAACATATATGCCATGGTTCTTGACAGGGTACTGGATATTTGTAGATAATTTTGTAGATACTTTTTCAGACCTATTGCCGATTTCAGATACTTTTCCAGAACTATGGCTGATACTACGTAATAGTCAAAAATTGGTATCCATAATACGAAGTAGCAGTAAAAAATTGGTATTCATCTTTCGGGATATTAGGCATAGATTGGGTAGATCGTGGCGAATTCTTTGGAAAAAAGCGCGTCTTAATCTGATAAGTGAGATTTCGAATAAGTGTTTACATAATGTTCTTCTGTCCGAAGAAATGATTCATCGAAATAATGAGTCACCATTGATATCGACACATCTGAGATCGCCAAGTGTTTGGGAGTTCTTCTATTCAATCCTTTTCCTTCTTGTTGTTGCTGGATATCTCGTTTGTACCCAGCTTCTCTTTGTTTCCGGGGCCTCTAGTGAGTTACAGACAGAGTTCGAAAAGGTCAAATCTTTGATGATGGAATCATCTATGATTGAGTTGCGAAAACTTCTGGATAGGTATCCTACATCTGAACCAAATTCTTTCTGGGTAAAGAATCTCTTTCTAGTTGCTCTGGAACAATTCCGTTCTAAGAAGATATATTTGAATATCAATCTCATCGATCTCATATCAAATCCCATCAATCGAATCACTTTTTCGAGAAATACGAGACATCTAAGTCATACAAGTAAAGAGATCTATTCATTGATAAGAAAAAGAAAAAACTGGAACGGGGATTGGGTTGATGATAAAATAGAATCCTGGGTCGCGAACAGTGATTTGATTGATGATGAAGAAAGAGAATTCTTGGTTCAGTTCTCCGCCTTAACGACAGAACAAAGGATTGATCAAATTCTATTGAGTCTGACTCATAGTGATCGTTTATCAAAGAATGACTCTGGTTATCAAATGATTGAAGAACCGGGAGCAATTTACTTACGATACTTGGTTGATATTCATAAAAAGGATCTATTGAATTATGAGTTCAATCCATCCTGTTTAGCAGAAAGACGGGTATTCCTTGCTCATTATCAGACAATCACTTATTCCCAAACTTCGTGTGGGACTACTACTTTGCACTGCCCATCTCATCGAAAACCCTTTTCGCTCCGCTTAGCCTTATCCCCCTCTAGGGGAATTTTAGTGATAGGTTCTATAGGAACTGGACGCTCCTATTTGGTCAAATACCTAGCTACAAATTCCTATGTTCCTTTCATTACGGTATTTCTGAACGATAACAAGCCAAAAGTTATGGATGAGGATGAAGATGAGGATTATTACGAGATAAAGGTTGGTGGTAGTGACGAGATTGATGCTAGTGACGCTGCTAGTGACGCGATTGATGCTAGTGACGAGATGGATCCTGACCTTGATACGGAGCTGGAAGAGCTAACTATGATGAATGCGCCAACTATAGATAGGATGTCGGAACTAGGCCCCACCCTTCAATTCGAATTAGCAAAAGCGATGTCTCCTTGCATAATATGGATTCCAAACATTCATGATCTGGATGTGAATGAGTCGAATTACTTATCCCTAGGTCTATTAGTGAACCATCTATCTGAAGGATGCTCCAATAGAAATATTCTTGTTATTGCTTCGACTCATATTCCCCAAAAAGTGGATCCCGCTCTAATAGCCCCGAATAAATTAAATACGTGCATTAAGATACGAAGGCTTCTTATTCCACATCAACAAAAGCACTTTTTCATGCTTTCCTATACGAGGGGATTTCACTTGGAAAAGAAAATGTTCCATACTAACGGATTCGGGTCCATAACCATGGGTTACAATCCACGAGATCTTGTAGCACTTAGTAATGAGGTCCTATCGATTAGTATTACACAGAAGAAATCCATTATAGACACTAATACAATTAGATCCGCTCTTCATAGACAAACTTGGGATTTGCGATCCCAGGTAAGATCGGTTCAGGATCATGGGATCCTTTTCTATCAGATAGGAAGGGCTGTAGCACAAAATGTACTTCTAAGTAATTGCCTCATAGATCCTATATCTATCTATCTGAAGAAGAACTTATGTAAGGAAGGGGATTCTTATTTGTACAAATGGTACTCGGAACTTGGAACGAGCATGAAGAAATTAACGCTACTTCTTTATC